TTCACAGTAGCCGGATCGCCATAACTGACTCCATTGAGTTCGCCACCATAGAACTCAACAGTTACACCTACTTGTTCGACACTATACTTTGATTCCGCCCTTCTAAAAGGGACATCGGCTCTCACAATTCCGTCTCCATCTACCAAAACCACTGGAAATGTTTCAAAAAAAGTGGGCATACGGCGTACAAAAAGCTCATGCCCATCTTTATCTCGAAAGATGGGGTGTCCTAACCATCCAACAGCTATTCCATCTCCGTTGTCCATTGAGCCCGCTCTGAATAATCCTCCCTTCGCCGGATTATTACCGATGTAATCATAAAAAGCGAGTTTATCGGGAATTTTAGACCAAGCTTCTGATAAGCTCAGATTTTCGACTAGCCCGGTACCAACTCTTCGATATATTTCTTGCTGGAAGTATCCCTGATCCCACTGATAACGAGTGGGACCAAATAATTCGATCGGAGTCGTTGCTGAACCGTACCACATAGTTCCAGCAACAACGAAAGCTGCAAAAAACACAGCAGCTATACTACTGGAAAGTACAGTTTCAATATTGCCCATACGTAATCCTTTGTATAGACGTTGGGGTGGGCGGACACTAAGATGGAATAGACCTGCTAATATACCCAAAGTCCCCGCTGCAATATGATGAGAAGCTATTCCTCCCGGAACAAAAGGATCAAAACCCTCCGCGCCCCACGCTGGATTTACAGATTGCACTTTTCCGGTTAGTCCATAAGGATCAGACACCCATATTCCAGGACCATACAAGCCTGTTACATGAAATGCGCCAAACCCAAAGCAAGCCACCCCTGAGAGAAATAAATGAATTCCAAAGATCTTGGGCAAATCCAAAGAGGGTTTTCCCGTACGTTCATCACAGAATATTTCTAGGTCCCAATACACCCAATGCCAGATAGCTGCCAAGAAGCACAGGCCAGAAAACACAATATGTGCCCCGGCCACACCCTCGTAACTCCAAATACCCGGATTCGTTATAGTTCCTCCTGTGATACTCCATCCACCCCATGAATTGGTTATTCCTAAACGAGTCATGAAGGGTATAACGAACATACCTTGTCTCCACATTGGATCAAGAACGGGATCAGAGGGATCAAAAACTGCTAATTCGTATAGAGCCATCGAACCGGCCCAACCAGAAACTAGAGCTGTATGCATTATATGGACAGAAAGCAACCGACCAGGATCATTCAATACGACGGTATGAACACGATACCAAGGCAAACCCATGGAACTACCCCTTCATCAAAGAAAAATAGACACTATGTAACTTTATCGCATTGGAAAAGACTATGCTATGGCCCTCACCTTTTCAGTGGATTATCTCGGAGCAAGGGTTAATATTTATTCCCTTCCGTTGGTAATAGTAATAATGGAACGATTCCGTTCGTAGGAACAAAACAAAGAGAAGCAGATCTATTCTATACCCGATAAGTACCAATACGCAATGGGGGAATTGGCCCATTTTTTGTGAGCGAATGCTTCGTCATAATTTTCATTTATTCATTGCGCCTTCCTCCATGAATCTTCCAATCTATGGATCAAATCCAATAAACGGCAATATCATCAAGACAATAAAACCATTGTTACGTCTCCGCATCAAAGTGAAGTATAGTACTTCTTTTTCTTGAATTTAATGCCCATTGGTGTTCCAAAAGTACCTTTTCGGAGTCCTGGAGAGGCAGATGCAGTTTGGATTGACGTATAGTGCGACTTGTCAGACATATTGGGTCATATGGAATTTCCCCGTTCTCTCCCCCCATCGAGATATCCTCTCTTTCGTCCAAGAAAGATTGATTGAACTATCAATAATTCGGAGCGTGAAGTGCAATTAGATCAATAAATTCCATTTTGGGGATAAATATAAATATTATCAATTAGAATAATCTATGGTTGGCTTGGACCAAGAAACTGAAGTATCCAGGCTCCGTTCAGAAAATACCAAATTGGTAATATATGTATGATTAATGATTACCACTTGTATCATAAATGATTCCTATTTATACCATTTTATACCATATGAGTGATCTCAAACTGCCAATCAATGAAGTAATACGATAAATACATCGAAGATTGGGCGGAAGGCATGAAAGGGATTGCAAAAAAAAAGTCGTAAAGAAGTGGTTACTGGGATCGTTTGTCCTATATGTGCAAATAGAATTCGGGCGGATCTTTATCCGGAGTAGAGCATAAACCTAAAAGAATTGAAGAGGCCCATTCAGGAACAAGAAAATGACATCGTGGTTTGGATCTCGATGAAACAATATATCAATGAGAGGGTAGTTCAATAAGTTCAGTGAATTCTTTTTTTTATAGGGGGGCGAACAAAAACTCATGTTTCTTGGAAAATGGAAGAAAAAACAAAACCCTTCCTCAGGAAAAAGCCTGCTACGAAAAAAGAAAAGAAATAGGGCTGGAAGGGCTGGAATCAACACATTGATTCTTTTGTTTTTCGCAATTTATTGAACCGTATGCATCGAAAGGTGCGTATACGGTTCCTAAGGAATAAAATTTTGTCCTAATCAACCGACTTCATCGAGAAAGATTACTTTTTTTAGGCCAAGAGCTTGATAGCGAGATCTCGAACCAGATTGTTAGTCTCATGGTATATCTCAGTATAGAAGATGCTACCAAGGATCTCTATCTGTTTATAAACTCCCCCGGTGGATGGGTAATATCAGGACTAGCTGTTTATGATACTATGCAATTTGTGCCACCAGACATACATACAATATGCATGGGATTAGCCGCCTCAATGGGATCTCTCATCCTGGTTGGAGGAGAATTTACCAAACGTCTAGCATTCCCTCACGCTTGGCGCCAATGATTTTTGATTTGAGAGAAAAAAGAAGACTATGCCTTCGCCATATGGAATATTAAGTAATAATAGCATGGCACTTCTAGTTCGATATAAGCAAACCCTTCTTGCTTTTTCATAAATGAAATTATGTATCGAGATAGTAGTATGAAACAATGGTTATTTCCGGTTTGCTCTTATGTATCGGGGGTCCATTTCAGCGTCACAAACCCCCCTTTTTTTTTGCTTATTTGATCGGATCAGAAAGAAACTTTGGGATTGCTGAATTACAGAAGAGATAAATATAGAAAGCAACGGAACCATCATAGTATTTTTGACTCCTCCGAGGGGAAGGGTGGTAAATGGATCATCCAACGCTCCGGGTCTGATAGATTCTAGTTTTCTCTTTCTTCGATGGAAGGGGAAGGGTAAATTCCATTGCAGAGCCGTATGCAATGCACAAAAGATGCCTGTACGGTTGTTCAATTCTATCTTTTTTTCTTCTCTCTTTTTTTTTCTTTATCCCTTCCCTTTCGCCCGATCATACGAGATAGAGGAACCATTCATTATGTTATATCATCAGGGTTATGATCCACCAACCTGCTACTTCTTTTTATCAGGCGCAAACTGGAGACGTTCTCTTGGAAGCGGAGGAGCTACTGAAACTCCGCGAAACCCTCGCAAGGGTTTATGCACAAAGAACCGGCAACCCTTTATGGGTTGTATCCGAAGACATGGAAAGGGATGTTTTTATGTCAGCAACAGAAGCCCAAGCTCATGGCGTTGTGGATCTTGTAGCGATCAAAAATACCACCGGAGATTTCGCGTAAATCAGTGATTCCATTTCGAACCATAATTTGAATCAACCGTGATTCGAGATTTTATCTTCTTCCGCGGGGCAAAGTCAAATATTAAACGGAAGTAATTTATAATCATCCGGTTAAGATCGATCTAAACCAGACGATTCTGTATACGATTCAGAATGCCAACTATTAAACAACTTATTAGAAACACAAGACAGCCAATCAGAAATGTCACGAAATCCCCCGCTCTTCGAGGATGTCCTCAGCGTAGAGGAACATGTACTAGGGTGTATGTGCGACTCGTTCTGTTCAGATCATGGGCTGGACAAAATACAAAAATTTTCCAGTATCAATGACCAGTACCAAGGAATAGGATAGAATGGAAGAACTCCATTCACTATCTAACAAAAAAAGATCTATCATATACCTCTATTGTGTATGGAATTTATGGTTTCCATTGGTGCAAATCCAATCGCCTCAATTTGAGATGAGAAGCAATTCCTCATTGGTAGCAAATGGTTATCCATTAAGCGGGGAGAAATAGTATTCAAAAAGCAGAAATATTATGCTCCTACTCTTGCAAGAACGGACTAACAGGGTCAGCTACCTAGCCAACCTTCCTAATTAAATGCCGTCACTGTATGGATAGATCTCATTGTGAAAAGACCTATTATCTGAATAATTGATGGGTAGAGCAAAACAGTGTGAACTGTACAAGTTCACAATAACATTATTGATTAAATCAATAAGGGAAGGGGCTCCGGTGTATAGAAAGGGCCTCACCGTTTAAGAAGTAACCATAGAAACGATGGAACCCACTATTTATTTTATACCTAGTATCTAGTACCGGTACAATTTCTTATTTCGAGATGAAATGCCTGGAAGAAATAGCAAATCGTGGTTGGGAAGGTCATAGTAGCAAAAGCCATTGGAATTTGTATTTTATACATCGGAAGAATCTGTTTTGTTATTAATAGACTAGGAGAGGGGAAAAGAATGACTCAAAGAAAAGAAATCAATTAGTTATTCATCAAAGTGAAATTATATTACATATTAAATGACAAGAGTGAGGCGCGGATATATAGCTCGGAGACGTCGAACAAAAATTTTTTTATTTGCATCAACCTTTCGGGGGGCTCATTCGAGACTTACTCGAACTACTACTCAACAGAAAATGAGAGCTTTGGTTTCCGCTCATCGGGATAGAGGCAGGCAAAAGAGAGATTTTCGTCGTTTGTGGATCACTCGGATAAATGCAGTAACTCGTGAGAATGGGGGATCCTATAGTCGATTAATACATGATCTGTACAAGGGGCAGTTGCTTCTTAATCGTAAAATACCTGCACAACTAGCTATATCAAATAGGAATTGTCTTTACATGATTTCCAATGAGATCAGATCGGCAACTAAGGAGATTGGCAGGAATTCGTCGGAATGATTTAAACGGAGTTCCCCGGAGAATGACCTCCGGGAAGGTAGAGTCGAAATTGATATGATAAGTAGTAGGAATGAACGAACGCGTTTCAATAAAGAAAGATTTCTTCCCCTATTCTTTCTTGTTTTTTTTTTTTCTTACGACGCGACAATCAAATCTGAATCTCCGGCTTTTTCGAACAGAGCATCAATCTCAGTTCCGATTTTCGTTCTGATTCAATTGAGGAGTAGGCCTATTTTTTTCTGGCTCTAGTACCTGTAGTTCTAGGGGTCGACTCGGTTCTCTCAAACTGTTTCTCATTATTAAGAAAAGGTAACGAAGATAAAATACGAGCTTGTTTTATAGCAATAGTAATCAATCGTTGTTGTTTCAAGGTCAATCTATTGACTCGTCTAGATAATATTTTTCCTTGTTCACTAATAAATCGACTAATTAAACTCATGTTTCTATAATCAATTCGATCCCCCGATCCAATTGGGGGCAAACGCCTACGAAAAGATCGCTTGGATTTATGAAAAGCTCGCTTAGATTTATCCATGGTTTATTCCTTCTCTCTAAAATCCTATTTTATTTCTCCCGGATCCGCCAAAAATAGGATTTGATTTGTTCATATATATGTAATTCCTTCCCGTTCCTTGGAATGGTGTCCTATTCAATCTATTTTTTTATCTCCCCATGAATTGTATGCTTGTAACAATAGGGACAGAATTTTCTCAATTCCAATCTGCCGGGCGTATTGTGTCGATTCTTTTCAGTAATATATCTGGAAACGCCTGGTGATTTCTTATTGGCACCATTTTGGGCACAACTGGTACACTCCAAAATAACTCTTACTCTGACATCTTTCCCCGCGGCCATGAACCCCCTTTGGATTTTGAAGTCACTCAACTCTTCTATTTTTGATACGAACCGAAGAAGAAGACGGGAACGAAAAATAACTAGAAGTTGCTAACTGGAAATGAAATTCATGATATGAAAGATTTCGTTGCAATCAATAGAGTAATAAAATAATAAGTAATAAAATGATTTCTAACTATCAATTATTATTCCTAATCCCAGTATTTTATTTAAGTATCTTGTATGATCTCGAATAGCCTGCCCTGGATCCACATTTCTATTTCTACTCTCCCCCTATTCATTCTATCCTGAACCCTAGTTTAGCCGAGGTTGAATCAACTCTTATTCTTTACCTTTTCTTCCTGAACAACGAAAGTGAAAGGGGGAGGAACTAGTCACAGAGAATTTATTCTATCTCTAATCTTCTTTATTTCTTCCCACGTCAATAACTAGAATGAGAAAAAAGGGAATGCCAATGCATCCGGGAATAAACGATTGATCTCTATCAATAGACCTGCTAAAGACCCGAACCATAGAGTAGTTAGCACAGGTGCCACGGAGAGATATGTTTTTATATCTCGCATTGAAAATCCTCCTTAGTTTTTTTTTATTGTAATACGTATATGATCAGATGCATATGTAGTTAAAGATCACTTTGATTTTGATTTGTACGTGGAATCCATAACTAAAATGGATATATACAATGATCCGATAGATGAGATCTTCCTGTCCCTAAAACGGAAAAAGATGTCCCCTTCTTCCCGAACATTACCTATAAATATTTCTTCTTTTATATGTTAGATTTCATATGTACATAATTTTTTTATCTTTTCTATTTTATGAGACCAAAAAGAAGAAATTATAAGAGAAATTGTATAAGAAATTGTATATAGATGGAGGAAATAACGATGTGGAAAACAAGACAGGGATTCTCTACAATGACACTGTACAACAATTGAAAGAAAGGGATGTAGCGCAGCTTGGTAGCGCGTTTGTTTTGGGTACAAAATGTCACGGGTTCAAATCCTGTCATCCCTACTTATTACTTCTCCTATGGGTAGTAACGAGGAATCAATTGAGATCGATTCAAATTGAACATAATCGAATCTGTAGTTGTAGGTTAATGATACTATATGGATGCAAGATGTACTGGGGGGTACCAAAAGAATCCTTTATAGCCATATCTTCTGTCATAAGAAAGCGCTCTTAGTTCAGTTCGGTAGAACGTGGGTCTCCAAAACCCAATGTCGTAGGTTCAAATCCTACAGAGCGTGATTCTGTTCTTCTTATGTTAAATCACAAAAAAAAATAACTTAATTTGAACTGCAACCAAATTTGGACCTCCTTGCAGATCAAGGAGGAGGTCAATAAAACAAAAAAGAGATGTTACTCAATCAAAGTTCCAACTGATCACCGCGCCTGTATTGTAAATATGCAGTTACAAATAATCCGGCCAAAGTAATAGGAATTAGACCTAACACGATTCCAAATAGAAAAACTTCAATCATTTCGATTTCTTTGAAAGAGGAGAAAAAGAGAGGTAATATCTATCCCTAAATATTACTCCGAATTACCCATTAATCTCAATGACCAAGAATTGGCAAT